TTCTATAGATGAGACATCCTGCAAATCATTTCGATACTAATCTTACTCTAGAAAAAGAAAATTTCAAGCAAAAAAAGACTCTTAATGCTCCGGGCGAAAAGATGAAATCTTGGATTTTTGCGCATATCCCAATCCTTATTGATTATTTCATCACAGTTAAAATTTTCTTTTTTTTACTTTTTTTATAAGTTCATTGAAGAAGTTTTATTTACTCAGTAAGTTACTCCCACCCCTTTTTTTGTTTGTCCACTACTTCTTATGAATCGAAACAAACTAGTTCCGATAGAACTGGAAAATCAAATAAATAGTAATCTTTGACGAACAGGATCAAGAATCATTATTATTTCCACACAAGAAAAGGAATTTTCCACCCTTTTCTTGTGTGGAAGATTAGGAAGACGAGTAATCCCTCCTAGAATCATTTGTTCCTTTCATTTATCCGCGTGTATTCTCCTCCTACTTATGCCTATTATCTATTAGAATTCGATTCTATTAGGTACAAAAAAACTATTGATGCATTACATGGCATTTACAATCTGCCAATGGGAGGCCTAACATAGTCACAACACTCCCATTTTGATTGAAAAAAAGAAGGGGGGATCAAGTAGTCTTCTTCGCAATATACATACTATTGCTAGGAATGGGATACAAGCAATTTCCGGCATCTCGCAGAAAAACAGTATAAACAAAGCAAGCAAAACATTTTCCATGATTTTTTTGAATCATACATAATTGCATCGATCACAACAATTCGGCTCTTTTTACCAACTTGATGAATCCGTGGATCTAGAAATTCATTTCGGACAATTGAACCTTCTCAAACTGTTTCTTTTTTAGAACCAAAAAGATTTGTGCCAGAATAACAGATGCCAAGAAGAACAACAAACCTTGGACACGTAATGGATCTTGAAGTACTATTTCTGCATCTCCCTGACCAAATCCACCCACATTGGGATTACTCGTTAATGGTTGATCAAGCTTGATAGATTCACCCTCTGAAACAAGAAGTTCTGGTCCTGGAGGTATAATATCAACCACTTGGTGTCCATCCGATGCGTCAGCTATGGTTATTTCATACCCCCCTTTTTCTTTACGTACTATTCTGCTTACTATACCCGCTGCTGTAGCATTATAGACTGTATTGTTACTCTTGTTCCCATCGGGATAAATCTGACCTCTTCCCCTGTTCCCACCTACATATATGGGATACTTTAAGAAGTGAACGTCTTTCTTAGTAGCAGGGTCCGGGGAAAGAATGGGAAAGACGATTTCACTATATTTCTGACCAGGAACAGGACCTACCACAAGAATATTTCTTTTAGTGGGGCGATAACTCTGAAAAGACAGATTGCCTATCTTTTCTTTCATCTCGGGAGAAATACGATCGGGGGGAGCTAATTCGAATCCCTCGGGTAAAATAAGAACAGCCCCCACATTCAAAGCCCCCTTTTTCCCATTAGCAAGAACTTGTTTCAGTTGCATATCATAAGGGATTCTAACAACTGCTTCAAATACAGTATCAGGAAGCACAGCTTGTGGAACCTCAATATCCACGGGCTTATTAGCTAAATGGCAATTGGCGCATACAATACGCCCAGTTGCTTCTCGTGGATTTTCATAACCCTGCTGCGCAAAAATGGGATATGCATTTGAAATAGATGTCCGAGTTATGACATATATCATGATCGATACGTAAATGAATCGAGTCATCTGTTCCTTTACCCAAGAAAAGGTATTTCTATTTTGCATGGTCCAATTATTGATCCCGGAAATTTCTACAATAAATTAGGTAGGTAGCTAGTATAGTTCCCTATCCACGATTCTGCCATTGTACTGGAGGGGGAATCCCTTAGACGGGTAGAAGTATAAAGAGTGAGTCAGATTAAAAATGGTTTGTTTATGTACGAAGTAACATTCGGATTTGATTGATATCGGCAGATCAAATGAGTTCTTCATTCATTCATTGAATGATAAACCACTACAAGTGAAGGAGATACACGATTTAAATAATGGAAGATCCAATATTTCAAAATTGTATCTAGAATGACTGGAAAAGTGGAAACAAGACCAGATATAATTTGATTATTATGAGCAAATCCAAAATCTTTGTAGACCGAACCAATCATTAGTTCCCAACCATGGGGCGAGTGGAATCCGATACATAAATCAGTTAATAAAAGAATAGAAAAAGCTTTTATTGTGTCGCTTAAGTTATAGAGGAATTCCTGAACCCAAGAATTAAGAATGACAAGTTCTTCATTACCCAGAATAGAATAACCACTTAGAATAGCAAAACAGATTATATTTGTCGAGAAATGCAAAATTATATGGATATGATCTTCATTGTGCATTTTGACCAATTGTATTGTTTCTTTGTGGATTCCTATACGAAGCTTTTGTATCTGTGTCTCCGGGTACTCCTTTATCATTTCGTCCAACAGGAATAGTTGTTCTAATTCTATGAATCTTTCTAGAACGTTCTTCTCTTGAATATCATTCAAAAAAGTTTCGGATTGCCTTGTATTCCACCAATTAGTAACTAAAGGTTCCAGACTTTTATTAAATGAGAGAGAGATCCACCAGGGCAAAAAGACTATAGATGCAAGATATGGGAGGGGAGTCAATGCTTTCTTTTTTGGCACTTTTAATCTGTTCTGTAAATTGTTAATGAAACTGCTTCATTCGCCGACTCTATCTGATCCGATATTTCTATGAAGCATGAGTTCTATAACAAGGTATGGAACCTATGGATCGGATCTATTCCTTCTTTTTTTTTTTTGAATTGTTTAGTCCTTGGATCTAGAAAGAATATAGAAATAGAATAAAGGTCCGTTTCGAATGAAGAAATAATCAAGTTCCCAGATATCTCAATTGGTCAAATTCGAACCAATTGTATCTTCATTTGTTCCTTTCGATGAATGCCCGAAAAACCACTTGAAGTAATGAATATTATTCGGATTTCGAGACGAAAGAACTCCCCCTGGATCAATCAATTATTTCGAAATGTTTCACTGGCTACCCACAGCCCAGGAATAATTGAGGGGATATTTCTGAAGAATATTGATGATGAAATCCGAAATGGGTGGCAAAACAAGGGAGAAATTGAATAGTTATGAGAGATCCAATCGTTTGGTCATCAAGGAGCAAAAGAAAGGATAAAAAAAAAAGAAACATCGATTGATGAAAGAGAGATAATTTACGAGATACGATCCATCTGTATCTAACGTATCAATTCAAAATATTGGTCCTAAAAAGATGAATTCTGTACTGTATTCCGAAATGTTCTGATATGTGTGATGAATACATACTTATTAGATTTGTTACTAGTATGAAAGAATTTAGTTTAGTTCCATATGTAAAAAAAAGAGTTTTTGTTTTGGTGGATAAAAATAGCTTCTTATTATGGTTGTTCCGTATTCGTCCGCCTGCTTTATTCTATGGGCCACAACACAACGGTATTACCAACGGAACGGGGGAAATAGAATCGAACATGTTTTGCTCGAATAAACGTTCCGAAGAAACTTCAGTTATATTAAAAAGGGGATTCCTGAGTTCCTTCCCTCATGCGGAGAAAGCATTCATTCTTCAGTTCATTTCAAAATACTTCAATTGGTACGCGCAAGAAATAGGCCGATTCAGCAGCTTTTTGTTCAATTTCTCGTGGAGTAAAATTCTCATCGGTACGAGTCAAGGGAATGGCTCCCTGGCCTCTGATTTCCATATAAAGGACACGACGAGGATAAAGACCCTCTTTAACTTCCATTCTGATTGACTGGATATCTCTCATAAGGAATCGAAGGAAGATGCGACGATTTATTCCAGGAAATCCCCAACGAAAAATACACACTATTCCTTCTTTTCTATCAAAAAGATCATAACCACTACCTACATTCCACGAAATTGTGCACCACAAATAGGAACTAATGAACAGACCGGCGATCCCATAGAAAGACATCACGATTCCTTGGGGAAAAAAAAGGATTTCCTGAGAGGGAAATACGGATATCAGATTTCTACCAAGATAACTGGAAGTTCCAACCAATAAGAATCCTAGTGAACCTAAAAAAAGGATACAGGCCCAGCAGAAATTACTTGTTTTTCGAGACCCCGTTACAAGTTCTATCCATATACGTTCGGATTGCCAGTTCATACTCGATCCAGTTGCATTCTATTGCAATTGAGATAATAGAATAAGCCAAATGAATTTGACTTTACTTTTTTTTGTTTTGATCCCGAAGTAACTCTCATCAACTAGCACTATTATGATGTAAACCATTAGGAGTAATTCATCGAATTGGTTAGATATAAAATAATAACATCCCCTTCATATGATCCCACTATGTATATCTACATACATATAGATACATTGACTTTCTATTTCAGATATTCGCTGATCTATTTGAAAACAAAAACAGCTATACCCACATATAATATACATGCATTTATCCATATATCATGGATCTGCATGCATAACAATAACAGCTTTTTTATTTGTGCTCGGAGGGAGTCACATGTCGTACCGTACCCTATTCCACTAAAAGATATCTGTATTATGATCCAAGTCCAAGTGTTAAAATAAATTGATGAGATTTGATCCCATCGGATCTAAACAATCTTGTTTTTTTGAACATGAAGAGATAAAGAAGCCATTGCAATTGCCGGAAATACTAGGCCCACTAAAGGCACAAAAATAGAGGGTAAATTGAAATCTGTCATAGAATAGGTGCCTCGATTTAATATTTGTACTTGTTAGAAATATATCTTATGATAAGTATATTTATTATAAGTATATAATAAGTGCAAGGAATGTAGAACTAAATAAGTGTACCTATTCATCTTTCTACACAAAATAGATGTATGATAATCCGCTTTTTTATTCTTGTTCTCCCGTCCTTATCTTATAATAAAGAGTTTCTTACGAGTTCCCTAAGGATTCGTTAGAATCCGATCCAACAGGGATTCTAGTAAAAAAAAGGAGGTTCTCGGGAGATATAGATATAGAAATATGCAACATTTCTATTATAGATTTTCATTATTCTATATATTAATACGTAAGAAGGAAGGGAACATGAAATTCTTTTCATTTTCCCAATTCTATTCCGCGGAAAGAAGAATTCACTCTTTTCTCCTCTTTATTTTATAGAGGGTTCCTGATTTCTAATCATCAATAGGGGTAGGATAAAAAATCTGGAGAAAATAAAAATCAAAAAAGTCATTATCCGAAACTTCTGATTCTGACTATAGAACTTATGTCACCAAAGAAAACCCCATTCTTCTTATTTGGACTTTGATTGCGATGAACTAAAGTTCGCTACAAATAACTGAGCCTAGTACTAGTGCTCTACTTTAATTTTGAGTCAAGGGAAAGAAACCGTGTAGCTGAAATAACTCACTCAGAACACCTTTTAAAGGGTTACGTGGTACGATTGGATCAAATAAGCCCTTATGGAATGAATACTCAGCCGCTTGTGAACCCTCGGGTACTGTCTTATTCAATGTTTGTTCAATTACTCTTTTACCCGCAAATGCAATGTAGGCATTGGGTTCAGCAATAATGATATCTCCCAACATACCAAAACTGGCTGTCACTCCACCGGTTGTAGGAGATGTAAGGATTGATACATAGAATAACTTTTTATTTGATTGATAATCATATAAAGCGGAAGATATTTTAGCCATTTGCATCAAGCTCAAACTTCCTTCTTGCATGCGTGCTCCTCCAGAAGCACACACCATAATAACAGGTAAAGATCTATTAGTAGCATACTCGATCAAACGGGTGATTTTCTCGCCTACTACGGATCCCATACTACCTCCCATGAACTCAAAATCCATAACCCCCATTGCTATGGGAATACCGTTTAGTTGACCTATGCCTGTTTGAACAGCCTCAGTTAAACCTGTCTTTCTTTGATACGAATCGATACGATCTCTATAAGGCTCCTCTTCCGAGTGAAATTCAATGGGGTCGATAGAGACCATGTCTTCATCCATAGGATCCCAAGTGTCCGGGTCAATCGAAAGTTCGATTCTATCTGAACTGCTCATTTTCAAATGATATCCACATTGTTCACAAATATTCATTTTTGACTTAAAAAATTTCTTATAATTTAATCCATAACAATTTTCGCATTGAACCCATAAATGTCTGTATTTTTGATTTATATCGAAATCATTCGATCCTTCTCCTATATCACTGTCATTACCGCCAGTTCTTATATTAGAATTCCCACTATCACTACCACTTATACTTTCACCACTACAAATATAACTATAAATGTAACTATCAATACGGATTTCAGAACGAAGATAACTATCAATGCAACTATTAATGTGATTATTCCAACTATATTTAGTATCATACATGTCACAATCATAGTAGCGATTGTCACTCTTAGACCCATTATTCAGATAACTAGAAAAAGAACTTTCTAGTTCACTCAGAAAAGAACTATCATTGTCAATCTCAAAAATCTGATTTTCAATATCAAAATATACGGAATAACCGTTACCATTACTATCCCTAACTAAAAAAGTTTCATCAGAGATGAAACTCCAAATGTCCCTGACACCTAAAAAATGATCAACATTACTGCAACTATAACTGCCACTATCGCTCCAACTAGGAATGTTTTTATCCGTATCATTTAGAATGGGGTCTTCACTTCCACTGGTATTTCCAATAGGACAGCCAAGACTGTCCATTGATTTACTTAGCCCACACCTGTGTTCTAACTCCTCGTTAGACAATATCGAATTGAACCACCATTTTTCCATAGAGCCTTCCTGCCCCCTATTTGAAAATACAATAGATGAATAGTCATTCGATGAATAATCATTTTACTATTTCATTTCCTATCGGAATAAGCATATAGATCCAATTACTAGGATCATTAACTAATAACGAGTTAGCATTGAAAGAAATGATTCTGGGAATCCGGGGTATCAATTCACTATATATGATGGAACCTTTTCTTCAATTAAAGAGGGGTTTCTCCCATGTCATGTACAAATTCTCATCGAAAAGATAAATATTTGCTCCCTCCTATGAAGAATTCATTTTCGTAGAATCTTGTATAATAGAATATTAAGTGCCTATTGCAACACGGAATGAAAGGGACAATATACAGGATGGGTAGAAGGAGTTGTGACCCTTGGCTTGATCTATGGTCCGAAACTACGGGATATAAAATGATCCACCAATCCTAAGGATCCATAGGATTAATTATGGATCCAACAATAGAAGCATTGAGTTGTTTAGTCTTAGATCTTATCTTGTATTTAGATCTTGTATATATATAAATAGGTAAGGTATGTACTGATATATGCAAGATATATGCAAATAGATAGGATCTTCATTCTTTATTCGGCTCAATCCTTTTAGTAAAAGATTGGGCCGAGTTTAATTGCAATTAGGGGAACGAGCGGGAATTACTGGATTACAAGGTATCCACTGCTTTGAATTCGAATTTGATCTCCTTCCATACCTCACAAGCAGCA